ATTTTACCAGGCATTTGATTAATGGTGGAGTACATATGACTCGTTACCCCCCATGCCGAGCGTTCTTTCCCATAGGGGCTATGGTTTTTTTTTTTCTCTTTTCCTTTCAATAGACTTCTCACAGTGCACGTAATCTATGGTGAAAGGTGGGACTAATCCTAGGCTTTGGATAGAAAATGTGAAGTGTTGAAAAGGTATTCATTGATGAATCACATAACTGATATCAAGAGCATAATAGTACGATTTTTAACTCGTAATATTTCTATGTGAATTTCCCCCCCGTTTTCGCGCGTTAAACCCCCCCTACCCCCCCAACACTCCTGACATAGCTATAAATCCTGTAAACCCCCCGGAAACAGGAAACTCTCGATTGTGTTAGTAAGGGCATATTTTTCCAAAAAAAGTGTGTATATACACTATTGCAAATAATGTAATTGCTAGCGTAGCTTAACTAAAGCATAACACTGAAGATGTTAAGACAAACCCTAGAAAGGTTTCGCAGGCACAAAGGCTTGGTCCTGACTTTACTATCAATTTTAATTAAACTTACACATGCAAGTATCCGCATTCCCGTGAAAACGCCCTATAATTTTCTTTATGAAAATAAGGAAATGGTATCAGGCACAGTAATACTAGCCCACAACATCATGCCCAGCCACACCCCCAAGGGAATTCAGCAGTGATAAATATTAAGCCATAAGTGAAAACTTGACTTAGTTATAATTATTAGGGCCGGCAAAACTCGTGCCAGCCGCCGCGGTTACACGAGAGGCTCAAGTTGATAGCCTCCGGCGTAAAGCGTGATTAGAGGATAAACAAACTAAAGTGGAATATTTCCAAAACTGTTATACGTACCCGGAAATAAGAAAGCCCCCTACGAAAGTGACTTTAAATTACTCGACTACACGAAAGCTATGATACAAACTGGGATTAGATACCCCACTATGCATAACCTTAAACTTTGGTAAAAACTACAATTTCTACCCGCCCGGGGACTACGAGCATAAGCTTAAAACCCAAAGGACTTGGCGGTGCTTTAGACCCACCTAGAGGAGCCTGTTCTACAACCGATAACCCCCGTTAAACCTCACCTTCTTTTGTTATTTCCGCCTATATACCGCCGTCGTCAGCTTACCCTGTGAAGGCCCTTCAGTAAGCAAAATTGAATTTTTCCAAAACGCCAGGTCGAGGTGTAGCAGATGAGAAGGAAAGAAATGGGCTACATTTTCTAAAACAGAAAACACGGATATTACTATGAAACAGTATATAGAAGGAGGATTTAGCAGTAAGCAGAGAATAGAGAGCTCTACTGAAACTGGCCCTGAAGCGCGCACACACCGCCCGTCACTCTCCCTGAACCTTAACATCCCATATATAATAATTAAATTGGACAAAAGGGAGGCAAGTCGTAACATGGTAAGTGTACCGGAAGGTGTACTTGGTAAAACCAGAGTATAGCTAAAAAGTAAAGCATCTCCCTTACACTGAGGAATCACCTGTGCGAATCAGGTTACTCTGATGCCCAAAAGCTAGCTCTTTAACAACATCTAACACAAAAATATCAACACATTTTAATATACATAAATTATTCAAACAAACCATTTTCGTACCCTAGTATAGGCGATAGAAAAGGACAAATGAAGCTATAGAAAAAGTACCGCAAGGGAATGCTGAAAGAGAAATGAAACAACCCAGTAAAGCAAAAATAAGCAGAGATAAAAACTCGTACCTTTTGCATCATGATTTAGCAAGACTCAATTAAGCAAAAAGACTTCTAGTTTAAAACCCCGAAACTGAGCGAGCTACTCCGAGACAGCCTGTATAATAGGGCAAACACGTCTCTGTGGCAAAAGAGTGTGAAGATCTCCGAGTAGAGGTGACAAATCTACCGAGCCCAGTTATAGCTGGTTGCCTGAGAACTAAATTAAAGTTTAGCCTTTTCTTTTCTAAATTTAATACTGAACAATCATACAAAAACTAAAGAATAGTAAAGAGTTATTCATAAAAGGTCCAGCTCTTATGAACAAGGATACAACCTTAAAAAGGAGGTTAATGAACATATCCTTTTAAAGTTAATATTTATGTGGGCCTAAAAGCAGCCATCCAAAAAAGCGTCAAAGCTTAGATATTAAGATACTTCTAATTAAGAATATTTAATCATATACCCCTGTAACTACCAGGCTTTTCCATTATAGTGGAAGAAACTATGCTAAAATGAGTAATAAGAGAAATACCTCTCCTAGCATCCATGTAAATCGGAACGGAACCACCCCCGAAAATTAACCGGCCCCAAACAAAGAGGGTACTGAATTATAAAAAGATAACTAGAAAATTATACAAAATTTTACCGTTAAGCCTACACTGGTGTGCACAACAATGGAAAGATAAAAAGAAAAAGAAGGAACTCGGCAAATATATTAACTAAGCCTCGCCTGTTTACCAAAAACATCGCTTCTTGACAAATAAATATAAGAAGTCCCGCCTGCCCTGTGACAAAGTTTAACGGCCGCGGTATTTTGACCGTGCAAAGGTAGCGCAATCACTTGTCTTTTAAATAGAGACCTGTATGAATGGCATCACGAGGGCTTAACTGTCTCCTTTTTCCTATCAATGAAATTGATCTCCCCGTGCAGAAGCGGGGATCTCCACATAAGACGAGAAGACCCTATGGAGCTTAAGCCGCAAGAACAGAACATGTAACTTTGTTTAATTAAAATTCCAAAACTATTGAAGCCCGTTCAAGTGTCTTTGGTTGGGGCGACCACGGAGTACAGACAAACCTCCATGAGGAATGAAGATATATCTTTCCATCTAAGGGTGACAACCCTAAGAACTAGAATTTCTAACCAATTTGATCCGGCAAAGCCGATCAACGAACCGAGTTACCCTAGGGATAACAGCGCAATCCTCTTTTAGAGTCCATATCGACAAGAGGGTTTACGACCTCGATGTTGGATCAGGACATCCTAATGGTGCAGCCGCTATTAAGGGTTCGTTTGTTCAACGATTAAAGTCCTACGTGATCTGAGTTCAGACCGGAGTAATCCAGGTCAGTTTCTATCTATGAAATGTTTTATTCTAGTACGAAAGGATCGAAGAAAAAAGGCCAATAATCTAATTAAGCCTTCCTCTAATCTGATGAAGCCAACTAAATTAGACAAAAGAACATATTTATAAAGGGGAGAGAACCCTAATGTACTTGTTAAGGTGGCAGAGTCCGGTTAATGCAAAAGACCTAAGCTCTTTGCACGGAGGTTCAAGTCCTCCCCCTAACTCATGCTCTTAAAAATATTACTATTTGTCATTAATCCCCTAATCATTGCAATCTTTGTCCTTCTGGCAGTTGCACTACTAACATTAATTGAGCGTAAAGTATTAAGCTATATGCAACTCCGAAAAGGCCCTAATATTGTTGGACCATACGGTCTCCTCCAACCCATCGCAGATGGTGTCAAACTTTTCCTAAAAGAACCCGTCTGACCATCAACCTCCTCCCCCCTACTATTTTTAATTATACCCATAATTGCTCTTACCCTAGCCCTCACCATATGACTTCCAATCCCTTTCCCATTCCCCCTCGCCGATTTAAACTTAAGCATTTTATTTATCCTGGCTCTTTCAAGTTTAGCTGTCTACTCAATTTTAGGCTCCGGATGAGCATCAAATTCTAAATACGCTCTAATTGGGGCCCTACGAGCCGTAGCCCAAACAATTTCCTACGAAGTAAGCCTAGGTCTCATTCTCCTAAACACAATCCTTTTCACGGGAGGCTTCACTCTCCAAACTTTCGCGACAGCACAAGAAAGCATTTGACTAATCCTCCCCGCTTGACCTTTAGCCGCAATATGATACATTTCAACATTAGCAGAAACAAACCGAACCCCTTTTGATCTCACAGAGGGTGAATCAGAATTAGTATCTGGTTTTAACGTTGAATACGCAGGGGGACCTTTCGCTCTATTCTTTCTGGCAGAATATGCAAACATTATCTTAATAAATACACTATCTGCCATCCTGTTTTTCGGGACATCAATTCATCCCTTTAATTCCAATTCCATAACTATAGCTTTAATAATTAAAGCAACACTCCTCTCCATTGTTTTTCTCTGAATTCGAGCCTCTTACCCCCGGTTTCGCTACGATCAATTAATACACTTAGTCTGAAAAAACTTCCTTCCCCTAACCTTGGCCCTTGTCTTATGACATCTCGCCACCCCTATTGCTCTATCAGGCCTTCCCCCTCAAAATTAGTGGAGTTGTGCCTGAATAAAGGATTACTTTGATAGAGTAAACAATGAGGGTGAAAATCCCTCCAACTCCTTAGAAAAAGGGGATTTGAACCTCTACCGAAGAATTCAAAATTCTCAGTGCTTCCACTACACCACTTCCTAGTAAGGTCAGCTAATTAAGCTTTTGGGCCCATACCCCAAACATGTTGGTTAAAATCCCTCCTTTACTAATGAGCCCTTATATTATTACAATTATACTTTTCGCATTAGGCCTAGGAACTACCATTACTTTCACCAGCACACATTGACTATTAGCCTGAATAGGCCTAGAAATTAATACACTAGCAATTATTCCTCTCATAGCCCAACAACATCACCCTCGAGCTATTGAAGCAACCACTAAGTATTTTATAATTCAAGCGACTGCAGCCGCTACGCTAATCTTCGCAGCTACAATTAACGCCTGATTAACAGGGCAATGAGAAATTTCACAACTAAATCATCCCCTTCCCCTTACTATTATCACAACTGCCCTAGCACTAAAACTGGGTTTAGCACCAGCACATGCCTGACTACCAGATGTAATACAAGGTTTAAACTTAACTACAGGCCTCATCCTCGCCACCTGACAAAAACTGGCCCCCATTTCCCTCCTACTCCAAATTAATAATAACCATTATCTAACCATTTTTTTAGGGATTTCATCAATTCTAGTGGGGGGCTGAGGAGGCTTAAACCAAACTCAACTCCGAAAACTCCTAGCTTATTCTTCAATTGCCCACCTTGGTTGAATAGTTCTAATTCTTCAATTTTTAGCCCCATTAACTCTCTTGACACTCTTAATCTATATTTTAATGACATTCTCCATTTTCTCTATTTTTATAATTAATAAGACAACCAACATTAATAACCTCTCAACTTCTTGAGCAAAAACACCCCTACTATCCGCAATGACCCCCCTTATCTTATTATCCTTAGGAGGGCTTCCTCCTCTAACCGGCTTCTTGCCTAAATGAATAATCCTTCAAGAACTTACTAAACAAGACCTCTCCCTAATAGCTACTGTAGCCGCACTCTCAGCCTTACTAAGCTTGTACTTTTATCTTCGTCTGTCATATGCAATAGCCTTAACAATTTCCCCTAATACATCAACCAACATCTTTCCTTGGCGACTTAAAAACATTAACATAAAATTTCCAACCGCAATTTCAATTATCCTTACTATCTGCCTATTACCTCTATCTCCTTCCCTACTTATACTTCTATAATAAGGGATTTAGGATAATACTAAACCAAGAGCCTTCAAAGCCCTAAATAAGAGTGAAAACCTCTTAATCCCTATAAGACTTACAGGACACTAACCTACATCTTCTATATGCAAAACAGATACTTTAATTAAGCTAAAGCCTTCCTAGATGGGAAGGCCTCGATCCTACAAATTCTTAGTTAACAGCTAAGCGCCTAAACCAGCGAGCATCCATCTAGTCTTTCCCCCGCCTAGCAGGGCGAAATAGGCGGGGGAAAGCCCCGGTAGGCGTTAGCCTACTACTTATGATTTGCAATCAAATGTGTAAACACCTCAGAACTTGATAGAAAGAGGATTTAAACCTCTGTTTGTGGAGCTACAGACCACCGCTTGATTCTCAGCCATCCTACCTGTGACAATCACCCGTTGATTTTTTTCTACTAATCATAAAGATATCGGCACCCTATATTTAATCTTTGGTGCTTGAGCCGGAATGGTGGGGACAGCCCTCAGCCTTTTAATTCGGGCAGAGCTAAGTCAACCCGGGTCTCTTTTAGGAGATGACCAGATTTATAATGTCATCGTTACAGCCCACGCATTCGTAATAATTTTTTTTATAGTAATGCCAATTATAATCGGAGGCTTTGGAAACTGACTAGTACCACTTATAATCGGAGCACCTGACATAGCTTTTCCCCGAATAAATAATATAAGCTTTTGACTTTTACCCCCTTCCTTCCTTCTGCTCTTAGCCTCCTCAGGAGTTGAAGCAGGGGCAGGAACTGGTTGAACTGTCTACCCTCCTTTAGCTGGGAATATAGCACACGCCGGAGCATCAGTAGACCTAACAATTTTTTCTCTTCATCTAGCAGGTATTTCTTCAATCTTAGGTGCAATTAATTTTATCACAACCATTATCAACATAAAACCACCAGCCATTTCACAATACCAAACACCTCTATTTGTATGAGCTGTCATAATTACGGCTGTCTTGTTGTTACTATCCTTACCTGTTTTAGCCGCAGGAATCACTATATTATTAACTGATCGAAATCTTAACACCACTTTCTTCGACCCGGCAGGAGGGGGGGACCCGATTCTCTACCAACATCTCTTCTGATTCTTTGGTCACCCAGAAGTTTACATTTTAATTTTACCAGGCTTTGGTATAATCTCCCATATCGTAGCCTACTACGCAGGCAAAAAAGAACCTTTTGGATATATAGGAATGGTCTGAGCAATAATGGCTATTGGCTTACTAGGCTTTATTGTATGAGCTCATCACATATTTACAGTAGGAATAGATGTAGATACACGGGCTTACTTTACTTCTGCAACCATAATTATTGCCATCCCCACCGGAGTAAAAGTTTTTAGTTGATTAGCCACTCTTCATGGCGGAGCTATTAAATGAGACACACCACTTTTATGAGCCTTAGGTTTTATTTTCCTTTTTACAGTAGGAGGTCTTACTGGTATTGTCCTAGCTAACTCATCACTTGATATTGTTTTACACGATACTTACTATGTAGTAGCCCATTTTCACTATGTCTTATCTATGGGTGCAGTCTTTGCCATCATCGCTGCATTTGTTCACTGGTTCCCTTTATTTTCGGGTTACACCCTTCATGAAACCTGAGCCAAAATCCATTTTGGAGTTATATTTCTAGGCGTAAATTTAACATTCTTCCCACAACATTTTTTAGGTTTAGCTGGTATACCCCGGCGATACTCAGACTATCCTGATGCATATACTTTATGAAACACCGTCTCATCCATTGGTTCATTAATCTCATTAGTCGCCGTAATCATGTTTTTATTTATTATCTGAGAGGCATTTGCAGCTAAACGTGAAGTTCTCTCAGTAGAATTAACTCAAACAAATGTTGAATGACTTCATGGCTGCCCTCCTCCTTATCACACCTTTGAAGAACCCGCATTCGTTCAAGTTCAACAATCACATAATTAATACGAGAAAGGAAGGAATTGAACCTCCGTAAATTGGTTTCAAGCCAAACACATCTATACCACTCTGCCACTTTCTTTATAAGACCCTAGTAAAATATTACCTTGCCTTGTCAAGGCAAAATTGTGGGTTAAAACCCCGCGAGTCTTATGTATGGCACATCCTTCCCAACTAGGTTTCCAAGATGCAGCTTCCCCTGTAATAGAAGAACTTCTTCATTTTCACGACCACGCACTAATAATTGTATTTTTAATTAGCACACTTGTTCTTTATATTATTGTCGCAATGGTAACTACAAATCTTACTAACAAATTTATCCTCGATTCCCAAGAAATTGAAATTATTTGAACCTTACTTCCAGCCCTGATTCTAATTCTCATTGCCCTTCCGTCTCTACGAATTTTATACCTAATAGACGAGATTAATGACCCTCATCTCACTATTAAAACTATTGGTCATCAATGATACTGAAGCTATGAATATACAGACTACGAAGCCTTAGTATTTGACTCCTATATAATTCCTACCCAAGATCTTTCGCCTGGTCAATTCCGACTCTTAGAAGCAGATCATCGAATAGTTATCCCTGTAGAATCACCTGTTCGAGTATTAGTAACTGCAGACGATGTCTTACATTCATGAGCAGTTCCAAGCCTCGGTGTAAAAATAGATGCGGTCCCAGGCCGATTAAATCAAACAGCATTTATTGTTTCACGACCAGGAATTTTCTTCGGACAATGTTCCGAGATTTGCGGGGCAAATCATAGTTTTATGCCCATTGTTGTTGAAGCTGTCCCTTTAAAACATTTCGAAGACTGATCATCCCTAATACTTGAAGATGCCTCGCTAAGAAGCTAAATAGGGTTTAAGCGTTAGCCTTTTAAGCTAAAACCTGGTGATTCCCAACCACCCCTAGCGAGATGCCCCAATTAAATCCTGCCCCTTGATTTATTATCCTAATTTTTGCATGAGTTGTTTTTTTAGTAATAATGCCCCCCAAAGTCTTAGCACATAAATCTTCCAATAATCCAGAGCTACCAATTACAAGTAGCTCTAAAACAGAGTTTTGAGCCTGACCATGACAATAAGCCTATTTGATCAATTTATGAGCCCCGTCTTTTTAGGGGTACCACTAATAGTGTTAGCAATACTATTACCTTCACTATTATTCCCTAAACCCTCCCCCCGCTGATTAAACAATCGATTTCTAACACTTCAAAGCTGATTTATTAATGACTTTACTAAACAAATCTTTCTAGCTATCAGCCTAGGAGGACATAAATGAGCAGCTTTACTCACATCCCTAATATTATTTCTAATTTCTCTTAATATACTAGGCCTCCTTCCATATACATTTACTCCTACAACACAACTTTCTCTTAACATAGCATTTGCCGTCCCAATTTGATTGGCAACTGTAATTATCGGTATACGGTATCAACCTACTCATGCTCTAGGACATCTTCTTCCAGAAGGGACCCCTACTGTTCTTATCCCTGTTTTAATTATTATTGAAACTATTAGTTTATTTATTCGACCCTTGGCCCTAGGTGTTCGACTCACAGCTAACCTCACAGCCGGCCATCTTTTAATTCAACTTATTGCCACTGGGGCCTTTGTCCTTATATCTTCAATACCTACCGTGGCCTTATTAACATCTACTCTCCTTTTTTTACTTACACTGCTAGAAGTGGCAGTTGCTATAATTCAAGCTTATGTCTTCGTACTACTCTTAAGTCTTTATTTACAAGAAAACGTTTAATGGCCCATCAAGCACACGCATATCATATAGTAGATCCTAGCCCCTGACCCCTTACAGGCGCAATCGCCGCCTTACTAATAACCTCCGGCTTAGCAATTTGAATACACTTCCACTCCACAACTCTCTTAATTATAGGTCTAGTTCTTACACTTCTTACTATATTTCAATGATGACGAGATATCATTCGGGAAGGAACATTTCAAGGACACCACACCCTTCCTGTCCAAAAAGGCCTCCGCTATGGTATAATCCTTTTTATCACTTCAGAAGTATTTTTCTTTTTAGGATTTTTCTGAGCTTTTTATCACTCAAGCCTAGCTCCTACACCAGAACTCGGGGGATGCTGACCCCCTGCCGGCGTACTAACATTAAACCCATTTGAAGTTCCCCTATTAAACACCGCCGTCCTTCTTGCCTCTGGAGTAACTGTTACCTGGGCTCATCACAGCCTAATAGAAGGACAACGAAGCCAAGCTATTCACGCTCTAATTCTAACTATTATTTTAGGCTTCTACTTTACGATTCTTCAAGGAATAGAATATTATGAAGCCCCCTTCACAATTGCAGACGGCGTATACGGGTCTACTTTTTTCGTTGCTACAGGTTTCCACGGCCTACATGTTATCATTGGGTCCTCTTTTTTAGCTGTATGTTTATTACGTCAGGTTAACTTCCACTTTACATCAGAACACCACTTTGGATTTGAAGCTGCCGCTTGATACTGACACTTCGTAGATGTTGTATGACTCTTCTTATACATCTCAATTTACTGATGAGGCTCCTATCTTTCTAGTATATTTAGTACCAGTGACTTCCAATCACTTGGGCCCGGTTAAAATCCTGGGAAAGATAATGAATATAACTGCAATCGTTCTTGTAATCTTTATATTAATTTCAATAGTCCTTGCCTTTGTATCCTTCTGACTGCCACAATTAAATCCTGATTATGAAAAAACATCCCCATATGAATGTGGTTTTGACCCCCTTGGGTCAGCCCGTCTCCCTTTCTCTATACGATTTTTTTTGGTGGCTATCCTCTTTCTTTTATTTGATTTAGAAATTGCCCTTCTTCTTCCCCTTCCATGAGGAGACCACCTTCCAAACCCCCTATTATCGTTTACATGAGCATCCTTAGTTCTCATTCTACTAACTTTAGGCTTAGTCTACGAGTGACTTCAAGGGGGACTTGAATGAGCTGAATAGGTAATTAGTTTAAAAAAAACATTTGATTTCGGCTCAAAAACTTATGGTTCAAATCCATAATTGACCTAATGAATATTACCCTTATCATTTTTTCCTCTATGTTTGCACTAGGTATTTCCGGACTAACATTTCACCGAACTCACCTACTTTCTGCACTTTTATGTCTTGAAGGAATAATGCTTTCCCTCTTCCTGGCCTTAGCAGTATGAGCCATCCAACTGAATGCAACTAACTTTTCAGCTGCCCCCCTACTTCTCCTTGCCTTTTCAGCTTGTGAAGCAAGTGTAGGTCTTGCTTTACTGGTCGCCACGGCACGTACCCACGGTTCAGACCGATTAAGTACTCTTAATCTTCTACAATGCTAAAAATTCTTGTCCCAACAACTATGCTCCTATTATCTGTATGATTAACACCCTTTCGACATATCTGACCCTCAACCCTTTTATATAGCCTTATTATCGCATTAGTTAGCTTTAGCTGATTCTCTCCCTCCTCAATAACCCACTGATCCCTAATCAACTTATATACAGCTACAGATCCTTTATCCACCCCCCTCTTAGTCCTCTCCTGTTGACTTCTTCCTTTAATAATCATGGCAAGCCAAAAACATGTCTCCACTGAACCTTCAACACGACAACGAATTTATCTATCCCTTTTGATTTCTCTCCAGATCTTTTTAATTCTTGCTTTCGGTGCAACAGAAGTAATTATATTCTATATTATATTTGAAGCGACCCTAATCCCAACACTAGTTATTATTACACGATGAGGTAATCAAATAGAACGCCTGAATGCAGGGACCTACTTCTTATTTTATACCCTCGCAGGCTCTTTACCCCTTCTAGTGGCTCTACTTCTCCTTCAAAATTCCACAGGATCATTATCTTTCCTTACACTAAACTACATTCCCCCTCTTAACCTGCTATACTTCTCAGATAAAATTTGATGGGTTGGATGTCTTCTAGCATTTTTAGTCAAAATACCACTTTATGGGGCCCATCTTTGGCTTCCCAAAGCACATGTAGAGGCCCCCATCGCAGGCTCAATAGTACTTGCCGCCGTGCTCTTAAAACTAGGAGGTTACGGCTTAATACGTGTTATAGTAATTCTAGAGCCAATAACAAAAGAAATAGCCTATCCATTTATTATCTTGGCCCTCTGAGGGGTTATCATAACAGGCTCTACTTGCCTTCGACAAACAGACCTAAAATCTTTAATTGCCTACTCATCTGTAAGCCACATGGGCTTAGTAGCAGCAGCAATTCTCATTCAAACACCATGAAGCTTTACAGGAGCTCTAATTTTAATAATCGCACATGGACTAACTTCTTCCGCCCTTTTCTGCCTTGCTAATACTAACTATGAGCGAACTCACAGCCGCACAATAATTCTAGCTCGAGGTCTACAAATAATTTTTCCTTTAATGACAGCCTGATGATTCATTTCTAGTTTAGCTAACCTCGCACTTCCACCCCTTCCTAATCTAATAGGGGAGCTAATAATCATTACATCTTTATTTAATTGATCTCCTTGAACCTTAATCTTTACAGGTTTGGGAACACTAATTACAGCTAGCTACTCCTTATACATATTCCTAATAACACAACGCGGTCCTTTACCCAACCATGTTATTGTATCCGACCCCACACATACACGAGAGCATCTTCTTATAGCACTTCATTTGATCCCTCTTCTCCTATTAATTTCTAAGCCCGACCTAATCTCCGGTTGAACTGTTTGTAGATATAGTTTAACCAAAACACCAGGTTGTGATCCTAGTAATAGAAGTTAAAATCTTCTTATCCACCGAGAGAAACCCGACTGGTAACGGTAACTGCTAATTTTCGCCTTCTTGGTTTGACCCCAGGATTCACTCGCCCAGCTTCTAAAGGATAACAGCTTATCCTTTGGTCTTAGGAACCAAAAATTCTTGGTGCAAATCCAAGTAGCAGCTATGCATGGTGCCCCCCTAGCTTTAACATCTAGCCTCCTATGACTACTAATTGTTTTACTTCACCCTCTTACTGAGCCCCTAACTATACCTCGCTTGCCCCAAAACTGATCACAAAAAAAAGTTAAAACAGCCGTAAAATTAGCCTTTTTTATTGCACTTCTCCCCTTAACAATCTTTATTGATCAAGGTTTAGAAACTATCACCACAACATGCATTTGAACAAACTTCTTATTTGATATTAACATCAGCTTTAAATTTGACTTCTACTCAATTATTTTTGTACCTATCGCCTTATATGTAACTTGGGCTATCCTAGAGTTCGCCCTCTGATATATACATTCAGATATGTATATTAACCGTTTTTTTAAAAACCTCTTAATCTTCCTAGTCGCTATAATTACCCTTGTCACAGCAAACAACCTTTTTCAACTATTCATTGGATGGGAGGGTGTGGGGATCATATCCTTCCTACTAATTGGCTGATGATACGGTCGAACAGACGCAAACACAGCTGCCCTACAAGCAGTACTTTATAACCGAGTTGGAGATATTGGCTTTATTTTAACACTAGCATGAACGGCCTCAAACATAAACTCCTGAGAAATCCAGCAACTATTCATGACTTCAGAACAAATAAACTTAACCATCCCTTTATTTGGCCTAATCTTGGCTGCAACCGGCAAGTCAGCACAATTTGGACTTCACCCTTGATTACCCTCAGCTATAGAAGGTCCTACCCCTGTTTCAGCACTACTTCACTCCAGCACTATAGTTGTAGCAGGAGTTTTTTTACTTATCCGACTAAGTCCTATGCTGGAAAATAATCAAGCTGCCCTTTCTATATGCTTATGCTTAGGGGCACTCACAGCACTTTTTACCGCCACCTGCGCATTAACACAAAATGATATTAAAAAAATCATTGCATTCTCTACATCTAGTCAGTTAGGCTTAATAATGGTCACTATTGGACTCAACCAACCTCAACTAGCTTTTATTCACATCTGCACCCATGCCTTCTTCAAGGCAATATTATTTTTATGCTCTGGCTCTATTATTCATGCTCTAAACGATGAACAAGATATTCGAAAAATGGGGGGAATACACTATTTAGCCCCCCTGACCTCTTCTTGTTTAACTATCGGCAGCTTAGCTCTCACAGGAATGCCTTTTCTGGCAGGATTCTTTTCAAAAGACGCAATCATTGAAGCCCTTAACACATCTTACTTAAACGCCTGAGCCCTAACCCTAACTCTAATCGCAACCTCTTTTACTGCAGTCTACAGCCTACGAATTATTTATTTTGTTCAAATAGGCACCCCACGATTCAATGCCTTGTCCCCCGTAAATGAAAACAACAGCGCCGTAATTAACCCTTTAAAACGCCTGGCTTGAGGAAGCATTTTAGCAGGGCTCCTAATTTTCTCCAATATCTTGCCCTTTAAAACCCCTATTATAACTATGCCTACAGAAATTAAACTGGCTGCTTTACTAGTAACTGTACTTGGCCTTATTTGCGCCTTAAAACTAGCATCCCTAACCTCTGAACAACTAAAAATAGTTCCTAAACTAATGTATCATAATTTTTCTAATATACTGGGCTATTATCCTTCAATCATTCACCGAGTCTCTCCAAAACTAAATCTCTTATTGGGACAAACAATTGCAAATCAAACAATTGATCAAACCTGACTAGAAAAAGTAGGTCCTAAAACAACCATTACTCTTAACACCCCTTTTACTAAAATAGTCGATAACCTCCAAAAAGGTTCAATCAAAACATACTTTTCCCTCTTCCTAATTACCACCTCTATCGCACTTTTTATATTATTAATTTAAACTACACGTAACACTCCCCGACTAGCCCCCCGAGTTAATTCAAGCACAACAAAAAGAGTTAATAATAACACTCACGCTCCCACTACCAAAACTCATCCTCCGTAAGAATAAACTAAAGCTACTCCCCCCGTATCACTCTGAAAAATACTGAAATTACTAAAACTATTCCATAAAGCTAACGGCCCATCAAAACAATTATCTCAAAATATTACCCCTACTAAAACTACCCCTGTCATATAAAATACTATTGAACCTAAAATATACACACTTCCTCAGCCCTCCGGGAAAGGTTCCGCGGCCAATGCAGCCGAATACCCGAACACCACTAATATGCCCCCTAAATAAATTAAGAATAAGATTAACGATAAAAAAGAACCTCCAAAATTCGCTAGCACCCCGCAACCTGCTCCAGCTACCACAACCAAACCTAATGCAGCAAAATAAGGAGAAGGATTAGAAGCAACCGCAGCTAACCCAAGAACTAACCCAAATAAACATAAATAGATAACATATACCATAATTCTTACCAGGACTTTAACCAGGACTAGTAACTTGAAAAACTACCGTTGTATATCAACTACAAGAACCCTTATGGCCAACCTACGAAAAACTCACCCATTATTTAAAATTGCAAACGACGCCCTTGTTGATCTCCCCGCACCTGCCAACATTTCAGCTTGATGAAACTTTGGCTCACTACTTGGCTTGTGTTTAATTACTCAAATCCTCACAGGTCTATTCTTGGCTATACACTATACCTCAGATATCTCTACTGCTTTTTCTTCAGTCGTCCATATCTGTCGAGATGTAAATTATGGCTGACTTATCCGAAATATACACGCCAACGGGGCTTCTTTCTTTTTTATTTGTATTTACCTCCACATTGGTCGAGGCTTATACTATGGGTCCTATCTTTATAAAGAAACATGAAATGTGGGTGTAATTTTGCTCCTATTAGTAATAATAACAGCCTTCGTAGGGTACGTTCTTCCTTGAGGACAAATATCTTTCTGGGGGGCTACCGTAATCACCAACCTCTTATCAGCCGTCCCCTACATTGGAGATAATCTAGTTCAATGGATCTGAGGAGACTTCTCAGTTAATAACGCTACCCTAACCCGTTTCTTCACATTTCACTTTCTTCTCCCTTTTGTAGTTCTGGCTATAACAATAGTACATCTAATTTTTCTACACGAGACCGGCTCAAACAACCCCGCGGGAATCAACTCAGATGCCGATAAAATTTCTTTCCATCCTTATTTTTCTTACAAAGATTTAGTCGGATTTACCATCCTCCTTATCCTACTAGTAACAGTCTCCCTTTTCTCCCCCAACCTTTTAGGAGATCCAGAAAACTTCACCCCCGCCAACCCATTAGTTACCCCTCCACATATTAAACCCGAATGATATTTCCTCTTTGCATACGCCATTCTCCGTTCAATTCCAAACAAATTAGGAGGGGTAATTGCTTTACTAGCCTCAATCCTCGTATTAATGCTAGTACCTATCCTTCACACCTCTAAACTTCAATCCCTAACATTCCGACCATTAAGTCAAGCCTTATTCTGATTTCTTGTAGCAGACGTAATCATCTTAACATGAATCGGAGGTATACCCGTAGAACATCCCTACATCATCATCGGCCAAATCGCATCACTTTTCTACTTCTCCATCTTCATTTTCATCATGCCGATCCTTAGTTTGGCCGAAAATAAACTATTCAAATAATTGCATTGGTAGCTTAGCTGAACAAGCATCAGTCTTGTAAACTGAGAACGAAGGTTGAAGTCCTTCCCAACGCTCAAAGAAAAAGGAATCTAACCTCTGCCCCTAACTCCCAAAGCTAGGATTCTACTTAAACTATTCCTTGCCGGCCTCCGCCAGTTATCGTCCCGCTACATAGCCAAACAGTAGGGAAGTAGTGGATTAAATACATATATGTATTATCACCATTAAACTATATTAACCATTAATCGATTTGCCTTATATCCATATATGAATAATCACCTATATTTCATTAAACCATTCAAGAAATACAACTCTAAAGTGAAAATGCAGCAAGGACACCCCTTATGTTTAATGCTTGTTCTACCTGTTGGTTGTTCGTTAAATTCACATATACCAGGACTCACCTACTCTGCAAGTCAAATTTGCGATGCAGTAAGAGACCACCATCAGTTGATTTCTTAAGGTTAATTGTCATTGATGGTCAGGGGCGGAAATCGTGGGGGTCGCTAATCTTGAATTATTCCTGGCATTTGGTTCCTATTTCAGGGCCATCAATTGAAATACTCCCCTAACGTTTA